TCGTATTGTACATTGGAATTAAAATTGTGAGGCCATTGAATGAGAAATCACGACCTTAAACACTTGCCTGTAGCTATAGTGTCAACTTGACGCGCTGAACGACTATGATCAGAATCCTTTCGGGGGCCCCGTTTCCCATTGGTGCGCTGGAGACGGTTCTTTCTGTATCTTCGGCTTCCTCTTCTTCTGTAGCTTCTTTTTCGTCTTCTCCTCCTTCTGAGTCAAACAGATAAAACATGTGAATGAAGATAGATTGACCTTCCTCTTCTCTTCTGACTCGGCCTCCTCTTCCTCCCGGATAGGTGCTTTTCCTTTGTCTTTTGACGAAACCGGTTGAGGTTCTGAGGGCTCCCCGAGTTCCGCTTTTCCGCTGTTTCGGGGAGCTGTTCCACCGGTTGAGTGAGAGTCGAGGTGGGGAAGATCGGTTATTCCTTCATCCCAGAATGCATTAAGATTGCATCTACAGTTGGTTGAGTTTCTGTGCCTGGATGATCAGTGATATTTCGTCTGGTTGTACCGGAACTCTTCTTTCTTTCCTCGCTTGACCTGCACCCGCTAACCGACAACTGAGTTTAGTCAGCTCAACAGTAATATGAATCCCCTTTCACAGAATCGTTAGGGTGTTAAACACAATCATTCGAAAGTGCCGAAAAGATAGAATTGACTCTGATCCGCTTACCCTTCGAGCAAGAAAAGAAAGAAGAACTCGCTTTCGCTAGGCACCAAGGCTTCTTTGACTTCTAACTTCCCTTGAGCCTGGTTAAGAAAGGAAAGCCGGCCCAATCCCAGCTTCTGAAACAAGAGAAAAGATCACAGCGGCAAGATCTAAGATCCTTGATTTAAGTGAAGGAAGAAAGCCAAAAGCTCTAGTCCCATCTCTTTCTATTATGGAATTGGATAGTTACTCATATTCAATAGCAGGGGATTCGAGAACAGCCGGATATGCCTTTGTATGGTATAGTAAGCTGTTTAGCAACTTGTATCGATTTGCCCTTATATATTCTAGGTGGTTAGATACAATGCACTGGCAGCCTCAGCATGTCAGGATGGGAATGAAGATCGACTTAGTATCAAGCAACTTTCAGGCTAGCAATTGTCTTGTCTACGAGGGGCTAGACGAAGTATTGCGTATAGAAAGAAGGAAGGGCTTTGTGAGGCAGCAATGCGAGATCGCCCTCAGATCTTTCTCGTAGCCTCTGGGGTACTTATTTATGCTTAACTCAAGGAGTTTCTACTATACGCTTCGGGTCTTACCTTATTTCATGCTGATCGAAGCGCTATCCCTTCTTATCCCCTCTTTGTATGAATCTTTCCGTCTTGGTCCGATCGGACTTGATTTTCCTTTTTTTTTTCACTAAAGTAAAATCGCTCTTACTGTGTAAATCTTTCTACTTCCTCTTTCGTCGGCTCGGGTGGTTTTCGGGAGGTGTTCTTATTTCAGTAATTCTTTTTCATTTTGACTCCATAGAGGGACTCTTATTAAAACTAGGTATTCCTATGATTCTTTTTTGTATCGCAAATGAAAGCGGTTCAGAACAGGAAACCGACGCTGGCGTAGGCGCACAGGAATCCAGTGGAGCTCGTTCTCAAGGTGCGTCCAATATCGATATCGAGGCCTCGGGCGGTCAAAAGGCTAGCCCTAGCCCGGGAGATGGCGATGATTCAGATTCAGGCCCTTCGAATCACCCATCTTCAAATACACCTCCCCCAGCTCAACAACAAAAACAAACAGAGGAGCCGACGGGGGAGCAAAACAAATCAGCTCCACCGACAAATGAGCGCCCTTCCTCACCGGAACAGCCCGAGCAAACAAAGCAACGAACGCTCCGCTGCAGGGGAGATTCTTCTTTCTGGAGCCAAAGGGCTAGCGCTTCGAGTTCAGGTGCGACTTCGTGATTAAAGGAAACTGGCGATCTATGCCTCACCCAGGTTGCTCTAAAATCCTATCCCAGCACCGCTTCACTCGATAGCAAGTGAGGAAGCGAAAGCGAACGAAAGAGAAAGCCCTAACTAACCGAGAATGAAAGAAGGGTTTTTCCCTAACTTTAGTAGAGGAATGGAGTTAGCAGTAAACAGTACGGGTGGAATAGACGAAGCCAGTAAGTAACGAGGATGCCGGATCTGTGAAGAAGCTTAGAGGCTCAGAGCCAAGGATGAATAAAGGTTAGACGCGCCTAGTATAATAAAAAGGAAAGTCCCAAGCGCGAATAGAGCCTGTGTTTCGACGAGCTAGTTCAGGTTTACACCAAGGATAGTAACAACCGGTGCAAGGGAAGTCAAGCAGTTCATCACTGAGATTCGCTCTCAAGCAATCAAGAAAGAGGGTTGGTTAGGGCAAAGCATCCGAGGCCTTAGAAAGTGGGTAATATTTAACCTATGAGGGTCTAGCCAGCATCACAATCACAAGGAGCAGATGAAGACCGGCCCTCGCTTAAGTCAAAGGCCGCCGTCTATAGTTTCGCATGAAGTAATTACTTTCGAAAGAAAGGCGCCTTAGTCTGAAGAAAGTAGTTCATCGTTTAGAGCCGAACTAAAGCCCAATTTCACATTCGTTCTACAGCCCCCAGTTAAAGACCGAGAAAGCCTTCACTAAAGCATGACTAAACCCAAACTTGGATGACATTATCTTTTTGGGGTTCTCCTGAAAAAAGGAAGTTCTTTCCTGGACAGACCATCTAATAAGGGCAACTGCGACGACGAAACCCCTTGCTTTAGCTTATCTAAAAGCTTGGGGCGTGTAGCCCTAGGCGAAGAAAAAGAAAGAATAAGGAGTGAGAACCAAGGAACTCCAGAGAGGTTGGTTACGAAGCTGGTCAAAAAGCTAGTACATCATCTCCACCTGGAATTGGAAGGTGCTAAATAACTCTTTTATTAGCGGCAACTATAACTTTATCTGCTTATTCAGTGAGGAGGGCAGCATCTGCCTTTGAATGGAATCTAGCTAGGGCAAAAGGTATACCTCGACCTGGGGGCAGAACAAAGAAAACCGCAAAGAAAGAAGGGAAACTCTATCCATTTCAACTCATAAGAAGTACGGCATAAAGACATATAATATAGGCAGAAGGGGTGATATCTTTGTATATATAGTCACTAATCATATATTCTATTCTATCAATAACTTTAAAGCACTCAATTCTCGAAAGATCTCGATTTTAGATTTCTGAGGGGCTTCCCTTACATCCAAACATCCAATCGCCTGTGTTAAGCATAGCGGGCCTTTTGGATTTGAATAGCCCCTAACTGAAAAGTCTCTTATCTTCCCCCTACGCCAAAAACGGAGCGAAGTCACTTCTAGCTTCTTTCTCTTGCCAGGCCAGGAGTGAATGCAAAGGCAAGGGCCTTCTTCTTACAACAGACGGTTCGATCAAAGAGTGCAGCTGGCTAAGCCGCATCTTCTGCTTTAGCTTTAGCGGGAGTGCTTGAAAGATTCAACATGAGCAAGGCAAAACTAGTCACTACTCCACTTGCAGGCCAATCTGCGCTCAGTACCAATCAGTGTCCTACAAGTGATAAAGATAAAGAAGAAATGAAGAAAGTGCCTTATGCATCAGCGGTTGGAAGTTTAATGTATGATGTGCACAAGGCCAGACATTTATCATGCAGTTGGAGGGGTAAGTCGGTTTCTCTCTAACCCCGGCAAAGAACATTGGGCAGCAGTGACCATTTCGAGTTGGGAAGAAGATGAAGAACCCTCATCCAAGCAAGAGAACCATCACAGGATCCCAATGAAGAAGGAAGGCGCTTGGAGGCATATCTTGCATCTGATCGTGGAAAGAAGAAGCGCCTTGCAAGCATCATAATCAAAGAAGGAGATAAAGAGAGACCACCAAAGAAGAAGAACTAGACATTGCACATTCTATCTTTCTTTCTAGAGAAATCGTTTTTTTTTAAGAGTATACCATTTATGCCAAGACGATTAGGACCCATACTTTTTCCATTTCTGAGATTGAGAGTTCCGAGGCTTGGTAGAGGCTTTGACGCCGAAGCGAAGGTAGAAAGGAATGATATCGGGTGAACAGAATAGATGTCTCGGATTCCGTGGAGCTTAGGGACCAATATGATGACTGGTTTGTTTGGGTACCCTTTTGGTTGGGGCCAATTCCCTCTTCTAAGATCACAACATATTGAAACGACGGCAACGGAAAGGTGTGGAATCCTTTCTTGTCACCTTCGCGAAAACAAGGGCGGAACCCGTAATGTACCAACGAGGTAAAGAAAGCTTCATTAAAAGTATGTACTTCCGGTTTGGTAAGATTTAGTCTTTCGATTCATTACAAAATATCCCAAAGGGCAGGAATTCGCTTCAAAGAAAGAGGATTTTGCTCGTTATGAAGCACGAGAATTGGTCAATATATAGAGGATAGAGATCTGGCTTTGGGGTTTCCACGGTACTTTTTGGCTGGTCCATTAAAGACCAGTGCAGCTCCCGGCCCTAAGGCCAGCAACCAGTGATCCATTCGGTTAACCACATCTTATTTTTCCTCGTACTTCTTACACGTCATTTCTCATGAGTTTTTCGAGTTTGGCCTTTCCTCTGCCCAGAAAGTCGCAGGCCTCACGGTGGCTGCTAATCAACGAGTGGCTAGTTTGTTCGGTAACTTCGGGTACCTACTTCTCCGGTTTCCGCATAGAAGTCCGTCATCCTTGAAGTTTATAACATATACAACCTATTCTTCCTATCAAACAGCGGATTCTATGATCCGCCTTTCGCCGGGTATTGACTCTATGGCTATTAAGGAGCGCGTCTTGCCGGGCAGTTAATCGGAGCTCGCCTGCTTATTGAATAAGGCTCTTTATGACGATGCATATTCCTTTTTGGTCTCTGAAGTTAGCTCAAAGATACTAAGATAAGAGAGAAAGGAAAGTGCCTATAGTTTCTCGCCGGCCTTAGGCTATTAAGGAAGAGATGCGCCGGGTCTTTCTCTTTGAATGGCGGGATGCTAACTCGATTCGCCCTTGCCTCTACGGGATCAACTACTACTTATATAAATATAAAGCACCAAAGGTAAGCAGTTCCCAGTCGAAAGAGAAAAGCTATTCTTCTTTGCAGTTAAACAAGTGAACGGAATGATTTTTCCCCCGAGGGTGACTGAACTACCTGGATCCTCATCTCTTGAACTCGTTCTGGCAGCTAGTTTAATGGCACCGGCATCTCATCTAGTCTAGATCGATTCCCTAAGAGCTTCTTCTCTAGCAGGCGATTTGGCCCATTTTCTCTTTCCTGGTAATAAGGCAAGGCCTTTCCCTATCACGCTTTATTGACTAGCTTCCTTTCTTCGGCATTCATTCGTCTCAAAAGAAAGAGCTAGCGAACCTTACCAATTCCATTCCAATTCTCTCAGACAGAGCAGGATAGCTGCCATCAAGCTGCCCCTTTAGAGCGAGGGCCTTCCGAGACCAATGCTATCAAGAAGAAGAAGAGCCTTGAGCTAAATCATTGACCTTGCGCCTGCTTTGATTAGGACATTGCCGCATCTCATCTCAAAGAGGATCTAACTCTTTCCGGCTTAGCCGAACTTCTCTCACCTGGAGTGACTGAAGGATATTATGATTCAAGCTCTGAACCAAAGCTAATTCTTTTCTCTACGGTTGACATCGATAAGGGAATGCGTCCTTGGCTTCTACTTAATAGTGGGGCCAAATGGTCTAACTTATGGTTGCCATGACCTTGATCCGAATAGGGAAATCCATAGTTGCACCAAGAACCGTAGCACCAATCCTACAATATGGTTGCAGCCAGAGGATGGGCCGAAGCGCCAAGTAGGAGAGGTCAGAGTAGTGGTCGCCGACTGAAAGAGATTCGAGGCTGGGGCAGGATAGTCTACGTGAAAAAGAAGTAAGTAAGAAAGAATCAAGAGAAATGGGTTTAGCACGGGCTTCTTAGACCAAATAATCGATGTTGAAGAAGATTAAACCGCAAAGCACAGGCAATGGGTCCGCACCAGATAAGAAGAAAATGAAATGTCTAGAATCACCAATTCTGTATCCGAAATAGACGACTCAAGGGCCCAGTACGCAGGGTCGAGATAATAAGAACCTTAGACATCGGGCTGGTAATATTTTTCCTCAACAGACCAAAGCGAATAGACCGTTCTCCTCCCTTGGTACAGCTATAGCTACCCCTAAGCCTTAGCCGGCTGTTCGAAAGCCAGACTAACAAGTTGAGGAGGGAGTTCCAAAGCAACTGTGACTCATGCAGTAGACAAAGTAATTTCGACTCAAAGATAAAGGAAATCCCATTGAGTAGTTCCCTATTTTTGATATCATTAAAATGAAAGAAAAAAGGCTTCTTTGGTCAGTTAGGTTAGGTGCGAAAGCCCAGTATGGGGGTTGTGTACAGTGGATGTTGTGGGTAGGGGGGTACCATCTTGGTTCAAGTGAATGCATCTGAGTTAGCAAGCAGGTCGGGTACAAGAGAAAAAGAATGTGATCTTCAGGTTCTGAGTGAGCTAGGCAGTCATTCTCCTACTCCTTTCAATGTCTGCTCCTCTTATGGAAAATAGGAAGTCGGACTTAGAATCTGCTTATTCAATCTCTTGTCCAGAGTCAAATATCACTCCACCAGGGCTGTTGGCTTTCGCGAAGCAAGAAGGAGTCCGTTTATAAATGCGCTACGCTAATCATCACCATTGAGTGCTGGAGCAAGAATTCTATGAAAAGGGGAGTTAGACTTTCTAAAAAGCCACTGAAATCGAGTACATCGAGATCGAGAGATCTTCGGTCTACAGGTCGCGCATCAGTCCCATATGTTCCCATCGATACAAGATTCGGAAATGATTTGTTGCAATCTTTGCTTTGACTGTGGAAGGGGAAGGAGATCTGCACTAGGCTGAAATTGGTCCTCTGTTTTCAGCATCAAGGGATAAGAGAGCACCTCTTGGATATGCAAACAAGAGAATGGGCCATACGGGTGCTTTTCTACCTTGAGATTACCATAAGATCTAAACTATGCCATCGAAAGAGAGCTTTCGTAGGTTACGTCATTCTAAAAATCAAGCGGGAATGTAGACTAAGTGATCCGTAGTTCCTTAACCACATAGTGGAAAGAAGGTTCTTAGTCGGCACGCTAAACCTGACCTTCGTCCAACTAAGATCCCGCGTCGTGATTATTTATATTGATTCCAGAAACCATGGGACAAGAACGATCTCTTCTTCTTTGGTTGATGGACTCAGACGTCCAGCTGTGGATATTTGATCTGATTGATTTCATTTCGTTCAAAAGTTGTCTAGGGCATACGGTCTTCTCGAACAGGGTAGGACGGTGCCTAAGCCTTTTTAATCGAAGAGGATACCCATAAACCACGTATTCCTCACTCACCTAAGTCCTTCCGAATAGAAATGAAATAGAAGAAAACGTTCGCTAACAAGAAAAACGTGGTCCAAACATTCTTACCTCGCCTCTAACATTCTCTTAGGCTTCTGCCTATACCATAAGCTTATCCCTTCGTTCTTGCTTCGCGACTCGGCTCTAAAACAGGAATCGCTTCAGTGGGTCCTGATCTTTTGTCGAGCCCTGCTTTGGTTTCTGGTTTTCTGGCATTACTTAATAAAGGGAGAGGGTTGTTAGAATGATTTCGTTCTCTACTGGGCGAGCTTTAGAGAAGACTCCAAGCTTGACCCCTCCCACACAGGGGTGACTGGCTAGGGATGGGAGGCAGAATAGTCACCACACAAACTCTATACTTTTAAAAAGCGTAATAAAAAGAAAACAAAGGAATCGAAGAAGCTGTTATAGCAACCTTTACCTGTTTGCTTCCTCCACCTATAGCAAGGGTACAAATCATCCTGTATGAAAGACTGAACCTACAAAAGCAAAGGACTGCTACAAAACCTTAAATCAAGATAGGGTCGGTGGTCTTTGAACTCCTGAACCCGAGTGAAAAGATTCAAAAGTACTTTCGTAAGGCAAATCTCTAGCTCCAATGAAAGATGGAACCACTTCCGCAACAACTTTTGAAATTGTTGCTACTCCGTCTTCTGCGCCAACCGTTTATACACACTACGCATAAAAAATGCCGCTGTTTCGGATCTATGGTCCAGAGAACACGATGAAGTCCCTTCTTATTGGACAGCCCCACCTTTCCTTTATAAATCTACCATATGAATGCCCAAAGCGAGGACTTCACTGCGCTACACGACTTTTCTGATCTATGGGTCAATGAGTTCCCAGAGCAATGGGAAGATTCCCTCCGTCCGGTCAAGCAACTCAAACAAGAACAACTCATATGAATCCGCTCTCGTCTCCTGTCTCTCTTCTAACTCAGGAAGGCATCTCTTTTAACTCAAACTCCATTCAAGATCCACTGAAGGGTCTGGTTTGAATTAGCATAAAGTGATGTCCGAAATCCCTGGTGTCGACTCTTTCCTGGAGTAGCTTTGTGCCTAGAAACCTCCTCTATGACTAGAGTCCTGCCTATGGAGTCGAACTGGATGACTGGAGGAAGTTAAGATAGAAAGATCCCTTTCCATATGAGTTAGCGGGGCACCTTCCGAAGATATGCGCACTACGGACGAGACGGCTGTAAGTCGGATGGCGGGCCCTTGCCACCAAGCTCCCAAGAGAGGAGCTCGTAAAGGCTGGGACGGAGATACTGCTGCGATCGCTCTTTGGGATACGGTCTTGCCGAGGAGGGTAGGCCAGACGGATTGAGAAATCTAAATCTCCGCTTAGAAATGCTACAACACAAAGAGAAAGCTCTTATGGCAATTCCACGCCATACCTAACCCTAAAGATCTGTCACAATAAAATATTTTCCAGCGTAAGACATCATGAGCAGCCTGCCACTGAGTGACGACAAGAATCGAATCTACACTTTTCGGGAAAAAAAAAATACACAACTTGATAACTCCCACCCACGAACTTTACAGATGGATACTGACCTTAACGAGGAAGACATGAACTTCTTATAAATTAAGATAAGCAATTTCTTGCCAATCGACCTTAATGACGGAGATCTTTACGACAACAAAAGCATTTTTTCTCTACTTACCAATCTTAAACGATGAAGGGCACGATAAGCCTCCCACTTACATCCTATATAAATAGGGTTTGCAGGCTAGCCCCCTTTTTGTAGCAAAGTTCGCTTATCGTGCTAAGGCAAATATCGCACCTTTCGGTGACCTACTTCTTCTTCCATAGCTAGACTTCCCCTTTAGTACCAGAATCTGACTTCCTTTCGTAAACTCACCTTGATTTCATGAGTTCAGTTTTCCCGCTTTGGGAGCTAGGTGGGATAGGTTGGCCAGCTTTGTTTAATATCCTTTCCCGCCTTCCTTTATCAGACAACTATTCGAGTTCAACTTTTTCTACCGGGCAGAGCTGTAAAAGTGGCTTCACCCTCTTTTCCCACCCTAAACAGATCTTCAGAGAGGCGTTAACCAGAAGAGGTAGGGCCGGGAGGATTTCTGGGATTTATATCTATCCATCCGTAAAGAGGAAGGAGGCTGCCGAGACCAACTCCTTTTCATCCTGATAGGGCATCTATTCCATTCGATCTAGAGCTTATATTCGAGGAAGAACAACCGTCCATGGGTTGTTATGGGTCACTTGCAGATGCAGAGGTGGAGTCCTTCCTTTGATCCTATGAAAAACACACAAGGCAAGACTACAATTTGGGTTCGGGTTCCAAACCTTCCCATTCATTGTTATAATGAAGAGTTTTTATGGAACTTGGGGAACATAATAGGCAAATCTCTGAAAGTAGATTTAAAGACTCTCGCCTATGAACAGAGTGACAAGTCTATTATTGAGCGTGGCAGATTCGAAAGAAGTCCTTGTTTTCAAACTGTTAGAATGGCGTTTGACAGAAAAGAAAAGGAAGCTCCGCCAGGCAATATTCTACTACTGACTGACCTGTTTAGAGGATAGCAGGGAGCAAGAGTGTCTGTCAGAGAGTATCCTTTACTTAATGATTAGGAAAGGAGGACTGACTTGAGCAGCATGTCTCGTTTCGAGTGCCCTTGAACTCCACTCGCTGCATAGAGACGGCGAGCTACTACTTATACTTAGAAGTACTATTGCTAAACGAACTTTCTGACTGGTGAATTACATTTATTTATTCAGAACGGACTGAGGGATTTCAATCTTACTGAAGGCACGAAGGAGATTATAGACCAACTAATGAACTAGTTGAAGAAAGACAGGGATTATACCACACACAGCTTCTTTCTTTTTCTTGTTTAAAGGATATTCCTCACTGCTCACGAAGGGTGGGCTAGTAGCTAATGAAGGAAGTTGACTTGGTTATTTGATGGGAAGGAATCTAAAAGGCTCTCGCCTAAGAAGTCAAGGTATTCGAAAAGGATAGAAGGGAATGGTCTTAGAATAAGCTAGTTGACACACTTATCTATGAGATAAGAATTCTTTGTATATAGGATATAGGTAAGGTATGGTATAGGCTCTTAGAGATATTATCATTCGTGTGGAACTCTATATTACATTATTCGAATGGATCCTAATTATTTCTTCCTTTATTTTATGTGCGGAGTGCCGGAGTAAGGTTTTACGGTGATCGAGTCTAGGTCTTCCGGTATAGTTTCCTACTAAGACCTGGAGCCTAGGTTAACATTCTAAGGGTAGAATACGGGACTCTTTTTTATAGGTCATGAGTCTATCCTGCTATAGAGAAAGAATCGTGTAAGGGAAGGAGTTAGGGTATAGAAATATAAGTCATTTTCTTTGATCATGACTAAAAAGGAATGTTTGAAAGTGACGACTTTCGGAGAGAAGATCAATAGATCAACTACCTTAAACTTAAAATCTCCTTTAGGTGTAATTGCTCATTTTTTGATGGATCGGATTTACGGAGATAGGTTGACTCTCTTTCTTCAAAGAGTTCTACATAGTACTCCTATGATTCCTAAGGAATCCCACAACTACGAATGCTGCTACTCGATAAAGTTAGCCTAGCTAACCCTAACTTATTCAGACTACTCTAGAACCCCACTAACCCTACTCTGTCGCCTTGTTTATTAGTTCTCGTACATATCCTAAGTAAGCAGTGAGAGAAGGACTAGTTCCAAGCCTAGCATATACTAGACAAGTAAGATAGTGAAAAGAGACAGAATAGGATAGTTAGTTGATTTTTAAATGATTGATAAAGAAGCATAGGGCTATAGTAGAAGTTGGATTGACTCCCGCGAATAAGTAGAGGGATGCCACAGCTTCTGGAATAACTTCTTTGCTTGAATTCTATAAGCTTCCTTTTGGCCCTCCTCCTTTCGTTATCTGCGATCTAGGCTGAGCTAGAACGTATAGGAGTTGTTTGCCTAGTCTGTCTAACTAGGAAATCAAGAGGTACATCAAAGGGGCTTTCTATATCCTATACAAGAGCCTAACTGTATTTGATTGGGTAGAAGAGAAGGATGCTAACTAGCTTAATAAGTCACTGAGATATTGGTACATCTATTAGAAAACTTACGTACTCTACCAAAACGACCCCCAGTCCGATGCGGTTAAGAATCTGTGCACTATCTTTCAGAATATACTGCATTTCTATCCTACTTCGCGAGATGCCTCAATTTTTTCGTGCTTTGTCTAGTCTGACTCTATCTAGTGGTTCTCCCGACAATATCTCTCATTGCTTGGCTAAAGTTGTCCATTGACAAATAACTCCCTAGTTAAAAAGAGAAGAATGCTAAGATAGGTGATAGCCTCTTCAGGATTCTTCTAATGATTATGTAAAAGCAGGATGGTTTCTCTCGGATCTAAGACTAAGGCATAGTCCTTTCCTCCATTCACTTATATATTCCACCTATACAGACAATCCAGATTCAGTGACAGACCCTTGAATAAGAGATCTCCTATGGAGACTTCCCCCTTTCAACCTTAGAGCATCCACAGGGCACAGGGAAAAGCTCAGTCTGGTATGATTCTACCTTAGCCAGCTTCACATATAGGTATCACATGTCTTCTTTAGTGTGAGTGAGCTTCTGCTGCAAGGCTTGTTTATTTCAAACAGATTGGGACCTAAGTTTTTAGGTCTTATCCTCTTTCAATGGAGAGGGTAATATGAAAAAGCAAGAAATTTATATTTCTTGCTTTTTCTTGACAGCATTTCCTTATGTGAAAAGGTTGATTCCTTCTAAGTCATACAACCACTCTGCTCTAAGGCTCATTGATCCGCTCCATTCGATAAGGGTTGGAAGACTTATACTAGCTAGCTTGGCAAGGTAGGTATAGTACTTGGTTGGAGTAGTTGATAGCACACGAGTAGATTCGATTGGAACTAAAAGAAAAGCGTATTACTAGAACAAACTATCAAAGTAGGAATCTGCTCCTCCTATTTTCTAATGAGATGGTACTAGGTTAGGTGTATTCAATAATGTCTCTGGTTCTATCCTAGGAAATCGTAATGAAATGTGAATCCCTGTGTCTTGACCCTATGATCTTATTGGTAATTAATCATGAAGCCATAATTTTATTTATCTCTCTGTCATCTAGTGATCCACTAACAACTCTTTATCAATCGAACCGCAGTCAAGGAAATAAGCTAAGTATCCTTTGTTGACTCCTCTTTGCTAAATGTATTGGATGCAGGGGAAGAGGGGGACTCCGGATCTACGCTCTTGTATGAGTCACTCATTATCTGAGAGTAGGAAGCTCAAAGAATTATACATTCCAAAGAAGTTTATTTCACTTAACTTTGCTTCTCTATTATAATAGTTATATTATAGGGGGACTTCTCTTATCACACACATTTGAAAGCATGGAAGCTCTACTAGAGACTGAGTCATCGGTTAGACTACTGGGGGTCCCTATAGAATGGCTCACTCTCATATACTCCAATCAGGAAAAACCTTTCTCCGACACTTGCTTTCCAACTCTCTACTGGTCTAACGCCATTGATACGGATTGTACTGATCGTGGGGGAAGAACTACAAGTGTTACGAGCCGATCACCAGACTCAGCGAGAAGCATTCCAGCTCCATCAGCTTATAATACGTCATTACCGGGGTCAGCAACTCCTTCCTCCCGAGAGTACCTTTACTAGACTAGAGCAGTTCCAGCAGCAACTACATCTCCAACTATAAAAACTAAATTAATGAAAGTTATACTATCGTATAGTCGACTAAAGTGTAGTGTGTTCCCCTTCCTTATCTAAATCTAAGCGATGATTTTCGTGTGCTGGTTCGCTAACTAACTTACGAGAGTTATTGAAAACAAGAGTGCTATGTCCTATAGTCTAAAGCAGATATTTACTAAGGTTCCTTTACCAGTGGATAAAGTATTGTATTTATTTAGTAAGCCAAAGGGGGAGTTTTCTACCCCGACCAAGTTTAAATAGAGGTGTGAAGTTTTCATTCTTTTAATTAACGAGAATTCTTAGAGAGAGCCATTAGTCTTTGAAAGATAATATAGTAATCTCTCCTTCCTCCTCCTCCAGTCGACCCTTCGTTCTTGTTTTTCTCTTGCTATAGTAAGCTAAGTTCTCTCCTTATGACAAGCAGTCAATGAAGAAAGACATGGTTGAGTCAGTCGAAGAAGCAAATGCTCTCGCCTTAGGGAAGCATACACACCTACTGCGAATTAGAGAGACCTGACCTACATTCATTAATCATCTCGTAGGAATTTACCTTCTTTGCTTTCTTTCAGTTCCTTGTTCCTTCCCTTGTTGGTTCACTTCACAATCTACAAGCTCCTTCTTTCGGGGACAGGGACTCCGAGGGGGTGAGTGCTTTTCCGGGTGTGGGACCGGCTTTCTTTCTTGTTCTCACTTGCTTGATTGTTATACCTTGATGAATACCTTGATTAAGGACGATTACAACACTATATGGACTTCTTTTTAGACTTTTATTAATGACTACTCTAGTTTCTAGTTAAGGGATTACTTCTACCTGTAGATGTATTATACCTCCCCCCGGCTAATCTCTTTTCTTTCTAGTTCGATTAGCGGAATGGCAACCACCCTTTCTTCCTTCAAAAGAGAAGATTTCACTTTCTCACTCTTATTCTAACTATTACCTAGAACGGTCAAGGCCTGACTCTTATCTAAACTCAAACACCCTTCTCTTATATAACTTCGATAGCTGATAGCTAAGGCTGGCTGGTAAAAGAACCGGGAAGGGCAGTATAATGCCTCTAGTGACTTCAAGCTCTGCCGTCACTGACTTTTCTTTCTCTCTCTTAGGCAGGCCGTGTGAAAGTATGTCTTCCTTACGTTATGCAAGGCGAAAGAACACCAACACCAGGCTTTCTTTGAAAAAGGAAAAAATGACTCAAAGGACTGAGTTAGGGCACCCCCAGCATCTATCGTTCTTAGGCGGGGGCAGGATTCGAACCTGCAGTCTTCAGATCATGAGCCTGATGAGTTGACCATTCCTCTACCCCGCTTCTTCCCCGTTTCCAACTCTTTCTCTTACTATTTTGATAGAGGAGACTGCCCACACGATAAAGGAGCGACTCGCCAGGCTCGAACTGGCATAAAGAAAATCGAATTGAGGATACCCCCGCACTAAAGACTAAGAGCAAGAATCTTAAACCTTGATATTGAGACAATATTTCTTTCTATACGCAATTTCCTCGTCACGACAATGAAAGATGCCAGCCCTAAAATCCGGAAAAGCTTAGGGAGGGCCGCTCCCACGTCTGAGCAATCGAGGCCGGTCACTCAGAAAATAGAACGTTAGCCCAAACTACTATAGGGTTCAAACTCGCATCAGATCCCGTAAGAAATATGCGGAGTTGTGAGTTCCGGTGTTCCTTATTTTATGATATTACCAAGCGGGGTCTTATATATATATGTAAGTCCTTTGTTTATAAGGGTCTTTAACGTGATGCCCAATGCCACGGCGTATTTGTCCAAAAGCTCCTTCTTGCATAACCTCTTGCTAGCTGCCCTCCAGGTCACGAATCGCCTCTTTGCTCTTAAGGAACTTTCAAAGGAAACGAAAAACGAAGACTTTCTCGAAACATCCTATCTTTTTATATGATATTTGGCTTGTTAGGACAGCCCGCATGAAATCGGGTCGGATGCTTGTCCCCTCTTCTCAACAGAATCCGATAGACAAGAAAGAATCGAAGTCCTTTTCGCAAAGTCTTCTTCATTGCATTAGGTTCCTTTTTCTCCTACCCCAATCCCTAGCTAGCGGAAATCCAAGCCTCACCTGTCCCATGTTGGGGATCCTATTCTGCTTGTGGATATCTAATGCTAGAAGGCTTAATCCTTAATAGCCATAGAGTGGCTTACCCTTAAAGACATCCATGCAAACCCCTGAAAGTCTGTCTTCTTTTAATGAATGCCCTAGGCCTTCTTCACTTGAGCAACCCTCCCTAACAGCCTATGAATGTGCAGTGGAATCCCGTTCGTATTCTTCCTCAAATATGTAACTTTTCCTTTATCTGATTGCAACCTATTGATCGGATTTACTGTGCGCGGATATCTTAACTAATGATTCCACCTCCTACTCCTTCCCCGGCACACAAAAAGAGTGCTAAAGTCGGAAATCACTCTCTGTCCAAAGTATGGAGCTTTTTTAGCTCTAAAGGTGCGAAGCGATAAAACTTATCCCAATAGGAATGTGAAGGATAGAATAATATTATTTATTATATAATAACATAACTAAGATCTAGGAGAGAAAGAAAGTCTTACAGATTTTTAGATATACTTTTTCGTGTCATATTTGAAAGTCTGAAATGAATGGAAAAAAGCATGGTCAAACTACCAGAAGAGGCGCGGCCCTTCATGGCAGTTGGTAGTCGGCAACCAGTCTTCTTTCTTTAAATAAAAGGCTAAGGGCAGAGACCTTTTTTATTTGATAATAGCAAGTCTAGTCCAGGTTTAGGAGCACATCCCCGGTAGCAAAGGAAGAAGGAAAAAGTGCGGCAGCTTTAGCTGCTTGTAGAACATTGTCTGAAGAGCTCACTGAAATAAGGTTTCCAGCTCCTAGGATCGATCCTTGCATTCAAATAGGGGAGCCCGATATTTTCTTTCTCGGTTGATACCAGCACACAAAGATCTTCCCTATGAACAGGAGGCAAGATTTCCGCAGCTCCGAACTTTGACCACGAAACAGAGAACAAGGCTGAAAAGAAGCTTTCTTCACTTTGACGATCCTAGTGTGAGTGGATGCGTAGTTTGAAAGTATTTCCACCTGAACCAGGGTCGTGCTGAACCTTTTTCTGGCTGACGTTCCGGAGGTCCACATGGACTTAGAATGAGGAAGTAAAGCATCGAATTCCATGTGTTCAGCATGGATTTCAGAGGAATAGCACACAAAAAAAGAGGAAGCGTCCGGCATTAGAGATGGCTTCAGACTCGACCTGAAAGGTGCCAGTTACATCTATTGGACCAGACGGAAATACAAGCTTTCTTGTAGCATGCATGGGTTCGACGTATTCTTTTGCTTGAATTCGACTAGATCCCTTCCCGCCTAGTAGTTCTCACTGGTAGGCTACCGGGGAAACTCGGTGGAGCCGCTGGTGGTTCTTTGTCTCTTTGGCCCTTAGTTGGCGCCCTAGTCGACCTCTTCTCTTTATCCATTCCACTTTCTGTAAACCCCTGACTCTGTGTCTCGCGCTTTTCAGCCGGAATTCCATTCCCGTAATTTTTATATGAAACTACATACATCAATTAATAAAATAGTATAGTAATCGAAGATAAGATAGAGTCTTACTTAATAGTGGCCCTTTCGGGGACTCTTGGGTGAGACTGGAAAGCCAGACTGATTATACCCTTCCCTTCGTGCCCCTCACCCGAGGTCACCAGTTGTCCATTCAATCCGATCGCCAAAGGACAGCCAAGACCATCCTTCCGAGGGTTAGGTTCAAGGGTTGATTCGAAGACGCATCTCCGGAAGCTAACAAATAAAGAAAGCTTTTGGCCTCCTTGCCTCTGTATGAGCCTTTTCGCTAATATGCTCGGAAAGTCATGGTTCCTTGCTTGTGGAGTTCCTTCTTGGATTGAGGGAGTACGGAACCAAGCCCTATGTTCTCTCCCATTAAGTTAAGCAATTTCGAAATTCATTCAAGGCTTGCTTTTAGAGCAATGAAGCTGAAAGATGAATTGAGAAGATCCAGAGCGAACTAATGAGTTTGAATGAGGTTTAGAAGCTAAATTGCACGAGCATTAGAGTAGCTAGGATTTGATACGAGTGAGACGAAGACTCGATGGTTCTTACAGACCAATCTCGACAAATAACATAAATTGGACAGTAACGAATACGAATTCATTCAATTCGAAATTCTTTGTCTCTCGACTTATAATTAGAAGGTTTTTATTCCATTGTTGAAAATCGAAGTTGTGTAATATAGTTATCGATTGATAAGTGACTTCGTTTCCAAGCTTTTCCGTAAGTCAATCCAGCTCGTCTTTATTCTCTTATTCCATTCATGAGTTGCTAACTTACTATTTATCAATAGTGTGATTTTTCTCAGGTGACTGATCGAGTTGAATCAGAAATTAACAGATAGGGGAATGGCCCGCTCTAGATGCTCTCGAAGCTGTCGTAAGCCTAAGGTAAGGTTTGAAATCCTTAGGTTTAGCCTAGCCCTTTATCGAAATAGAATGCGAAGAAAATGGATAAAAATCCCGCCGTGAAAGTGGCACGAACCGGGATATCCTCTAGGAAAGAGAAAGGCATTAGCCAATCCCAGGAACGGAGCGTAGAAGGTATGAGTTCGACACCCGCTTAGCCCATAGCTTTATGGCTTAGAAGAGTAGCTGGCATTGGCTCTTTGCTTTAGAGTCGATCAAGGGGATGACGGAAGATGGCAGAGAATGTAGAAGATAGCCAAAGACAAGGGCTTTCGGCAAAGAAGGTGTAGGCGGAATAAGCTGTGATTGGATTGGACCAAATAAATGCCTTTTTTTTTGACACCATTGCATTGGTCCATGCCTCTCTCATTCTAAAAGTAGCTGTCTCCATCCCTTCTATGAGCAGGGCTTTGAACCTCGGATGCAACTAATAAACTTTTATGTTCTTCTGTAAAGGAAAGGGGCTGGGAGTAACTACTATTACTACTAAGGGACCAAAAAGCCTTTCTCGTCTGTCATGGAGAACCTTCCCGGGCTCTAGCTCTACCATAGACTTAGATAGACTTAGAATAAGCGGGACTAGAGGACAAAGCATCGAGAAGAAAAGCCTTCAGAGCCAAGACCTACTCCTAAATCAGCAGAACTACGGATGAAGCAATAACTCTCATCCTACAGACATCAAAGAAATCGCTGTCTAAAGCCAATGATTAGCGAGCAAGCAAGCCAAGCCGCAAGGAAAGGGTCACCGAAGTAGGGGACCGCAGCTAGCGAAGTGAACCGTTAGAAACCGGGGTATAAATAACAACAAGTCAGGCATGAAAGCCAAGTGAAGTGACCAGAGGGTTAGGGTGCGGTGCCAATTCTTAAGAGTGGTGTGAGGCAGTGAGCTAGCTTTCGTCCCTTTGGCAAGGGAGGATGAGAACGGAATAATTTTTCTTACTTCCATAGAAGCCATATTCCACCTTCAAATCCCTCAGCCTCCACTCTAAAGCTACTATCCAACCCAAGTCTATTTATAATGGTGTCCGCTTTCGCGGTTCTAGAAGAATCCAAATCTGTAAACTATGCTCCTTTACTAAAGCCTTAACATGACGCCTGCAATCATCAACAAAGTGCTTTGCACTGACCCGTCCTCGAACCGGGGAGCTGGGCAGAAGGCTTTGCTCTAACCGAAGCGTAGAAAAGCAAACCCATCTTTTACTAAAAGGAAGGTCTTGGTTCTTTCTTATACCCGGAAGTTGGATCTATGTTGAAAACATGAGCAAGGAGCCCTTAGATGTACATAGAGGATCTCTAACTGCTGGCGCAGGATGCTTACTAGTAAACCCAATGGATACTTGAAGCAGCTTATTCTCAAATGGAGGCATTCTTGTGTGAGGAGCCCCTATTGCACGAAGGAAAACAGGTTAAGAAGGAATGCTAGCTATATGCTTAAGAAAGAAGACCGCTTTGCCATGAAGTGCGGTTGAAAGATCGCGGATTATAAGAAGCTGCTTTTTCTTGTTTATGCCAGAGAAAGAGAAGAACCTACGACTGTGGAATGCTTCTTATATGTTCGTAAAATAGGAACTCAAAGTAAAAACTAGACTTTGTCTTGCAAACTGACTTCAGCCATAGTGAACAGGGGAAACTGCTCACTTTGATAGCCCTACCCTAGTGTATGCACTCAAGCAGAGTAGACGGCACGCGTCACCAAGCATACCGCCCGAGGTTAAGGGTTCATCAGCGAATGGAGTTAGGCCCATTTCCTAGCCTAGTTTTAAGCAGAACAGCACCATCCTAGTCCAGAGCAGTACTTCTCTTATGGGCTCGAGGCAAGACAAGCAGCCCGCTTCGCTTCCTCAATTGCTCAAGGAACAAGATGAAATAATGCTTTTGTGGAACGTCTTCTGGCGAGGCTTGGGGATTAAACCAATATCTTTCTATTTGAAGCAGTGCGCGGTATGCCTTCAATTCAACAAGCATACGCTGGCCAGAATAGTACTGAGATTTCCGTCTCTGTTTAGTTTAGCTGACTCGCTCGGGATATCCTCGCATCATTCCGGCATTTAACCGTAAGAGGATCCTTAAAGGTGATTCCAAAAGTGATTTGCTTGTCCAGTGGTACTTGTTGTCGCTTTTCTCCGAAGGCTATTGAATTAGCTAAACCACGTGGGTGGCGGTTGTCCATGGATGTCCCTTGGGCCTATTCTTCATCGGATACGAGAGCAGGAAGAGCTTCTATTCCATCAACACCTGTTATTCCAGCAACAGCTCTTACTGTAACAGAACTAGGACCGTCAACTCCAACTGTCCTTATAGGCGAAAGCCACCTCCTTGACAGATTACGGAGCTACCCAGCTTCTCTTCCAAGTAGTAGAAAAACCGCTTTCCCGAGCTGGCTTTCTCGAGTTAACGAGGTAACAAGCGGAACCTTGGGCAAAGACATACCCGGCATACTCAGATGAATCATATAAGTTCCCCGCCGTCTTGATTGACTTTAGGACTGAAATAAGCCGGTAGCAAAGGAAATGGCAGCAGTGCTTTATATAACATAACTGCTTTTAGGTCTAGAGATTCATCCCCTAGTCTGTGATGAAAAGGGGCTATTGGGGATAAAAATAGCTCGTGCTAACTCTTAAGATGATAGATAGATACCGGCGTCAAGCATTCGTTGAATCTCCTTTTCCCCTTCTTTACATACAACATACAAGATCAGCATAATTTTTTTTCATTCGTTTAGGCCTTTGTTTCACAGGTTTTTCCTGGCCTCTTCGACATATGAATATGCCTCTTTTGGGTAATTCTGTCAAGCAGCAATTCCGGTAGAAAAAGAGAAAGCGAGTAGAATCAGACTTTGACGCTAGCAAGATTCCTTGTGGACTGACAGAGCGAGCTGTAAAGGATTTGCTGCGTTCTTAAAATGAGAGAGAGTCAGGAGAGGGTCTATGTTAATAGAGCTCTTTAGATAGGGAGAGGAAAGACGTAACTAGACCGCAGAAAGAATAGATTCTTTTACCGCTACATCAGCTGGAGAAGAAAACTCTGCAAAGGAGATTCCTATCCTTTCTATAGTTGAAGACTAATCTGGATATTCCCGAAGATGCTTGACTTCGAGTTCTTGGAGTGACAGCTTTGTAAACAAGGGTCCCTTACTCTATAACTTTTCAACTTCATTGATCTGAAAGAAGTGACAGAAGAAAGCTACGGGCATATAAACCCGCCCCGGGGGAACAAGTGCCACCTCAACAGCTATATTCTAAATCGTTAAGCCCTTTCCTTTGTATCGGACCTTTCCCGCTTTCCTTCCTTGGCTAGTTCAAAAAAAAAGGCTTTTTCCACTTTGCTTTGTTCATACAATAAGTCTGAAAGAAGTGACAATTAAGATTCATAAGACTTCCCGCTCGGAAGAACTGGCTTTTCAACTGAAAGGAGGTGGAAGCTCTACTAAGACGGAGATGGAAAGGAGGGCACTTAGCTCGGCGTTAGGTAGTTAGGAGCGAAGGTAGTACGAGGCAAAGAAAGCCTAAACCTTCACTAGATAGAGTTGGAGCTTTCTTTTGAGTTGCATCTAGTTCAGTAGGTGCCCTGATAGTCGTGAAAGTCAAGCTGCTTCCTTCTCTCCTTGCAGTCGAGCCTATAGCCTATTACTAACCTTGTTAATCCTTAGAGAATGAATGCAAGCAAGGTTTACTCTTCAGTCTTCGGCAGGAGGAGAAGTGGATTCCCTTCCAAAGAACAAGGAATCCTTGATGCTTCTCAAATGTCTTTTAGAATGCTCTCCTTGATGTGAGGTAAATGTGAGGGAAAGAAGTGAAGGGCTAAGTCAGTCCACAGTGAAACTCCGAGAGGGGAGTCTTAATTCCACTCCGATCCTAGTTAGCCGAGTAGCTTGAAAGCAATCTACCTTTAGCTAATAGCTAGATTAGTTCTCCCCAATACTGATTAGTTGGTCGAGCACCTTGTCCCCTATTCCTTCGATCGGAACTGGCAACTTAACGTGTTCCCCCCTTCCCTGGGGTATCCCCTCTCCGTCTTCGTTTGTAGAGTAATCTTCCCTCCCATACGTGATTGAGTAAGTACCTAAAAAACCTTTTAGTAGAGTGAGTTCCCTTGGGAAAGCTACCTTATGTTGGGGATCCTTCCTCTGTTGAGCTAGGAACCTACCCACTTTGTAAAGCTTCTCCTGATTCTATTATTAAACCCGCTCAAAACTACAACTAGACTACCAGTAGAGGAACTTAACGGGCAATAATACGTAATAATAGGAAGAAAAGGTGCTATCCCAATAGGTTCCGGATCGGATCGAGCAATAAGTGAAGGAGCTTGACCAATCCCAATGAGGGAAGTTGCTGAAAGAGAAGCGGAAAGGGACATCTTGAACTCTGGGGGAAGGGACCTTAACGACAACAAAAGAAGTGCGTGCATTTCCCGATCAAAGAAGCCCTTGAACTCACCTTCATTCAACAATGAAACTTCACGTATGAACTCTGCTCGGGATTGGACTCTTCTCACGAATTGGATTTGAACCAATATCTCCGGGCGACTTTCCTTTTAGTCGATCGTGAGTGGGTCTGTCGTCCTCCTCATTATAGTCCTCCTAAAATCAATAGCATTTCGTCGGAAAACATCCTGTCTTTTTACCTGAGTAGTCCTATGCATAGTCAGTACTATAGCCCCAATCATGGCAACTAATAAAATTAGACTAGGAACCAAAAACCAGACGAAATAGTAGGTATAAAGTAAATTGCCCAATGTTTCCAAATTAGTCCAACTTCGTACCTTTCCGGCATAAACCGTATATCTCAGAGAGGTCGTATTTCTTTGGGTTGGTAGTAATGGAATGGTTTCATTATCTAAAATGAAGAACATTTCCCACCAAAGGATCAGTCCAATAATACCACTCACTGGTAAATAGCGCAATACTTCTTCGTGAATCTCCGCTATTTGAATATGGAACATCATAACAACGAATAGGAATGAAACGGCTATAGCTCCTATATGAACTACTGGGAAGATCATAGCGGAGAAGTCGAGACCTAACAAAAGAAGTAAACCTGAAGTGTCGCGAAAGACTGGGATGGGAAACAAAACGGAATGTACCGGATTTTTAGCACGTGCAACCATCAAACCAGAGACCAAAGCAGGGCTCGACAAAACAGAAAGTATCATGGTACCCTTAGTCTTCCCTGAAATGGAACTTTCATGCTGGAGCAAGAACTAGCATGAAAGTCGATCTATTACGACCAGCGCGGTTGTTCGTATTTCATTTTATTCTTCCAAGCCCTTCTTAGAAAACACTCACTGAGTTACTTACGGAATATCAAATCTGACACTGTGCACTGACTATAGTCAACTTCTATTCGCATTGACCGTAGAAAGTGCCTTCCTATCCTATTGCACTGACCAAAGTTGACCTTCCAATGCATTCTTTTCGATCTTGTATTAAGTATACTTAACACCAACCCAATCTCGATGTTTGAAAGATGTTATGTTCACATACTCGTTTTCACACATAGGAACAGATAGGCAGGAAAAACGACCCTTTCTAGAAAGAAGGAGCCTTCTGATATACATTATAAACTTGTCCTCAGCTTCACTCAGAACGACTAACTAGGTCGATGCCTACTCCTCCTTCCTATTAATCTAATCGACTCATCCTTCCGTTCATTCATATTCTTACTTACCATACGCATTTTTCAATGAAAGATGCCAAGGTAGGTATATAGGAGGTTTTTGTGGATTAAAAGACTAGCGATCAACCCCCAACGAGACTATATATTCCTTTTTATATATACGATGAAATAAGAGGCGACCCGCCCCAGAAGCTTGCAGAATACCAAAGATGGACAATCAGTAGACTGCAGGATAGACTGGCTGGCGAGGCCAGGTAGATCTCTGTGGGGTCCCCTTCTCCGCTTCAAATGGGAAGGCCAACATCCTTTTGTCGCCCGTTAGCAAGACCGAAACTAGATGCGTCGAGCTGCCTAAGGTCTTGACCACCTCCTCTTATTTAAAGGATAAAAAGTTGTACCATAAAGTGCAAACTAGACTCCGCATCTAGATCAAGTTACCTTTCAAACAGCGTATTCTCGGCATCAATGCACCAACCCCTGGCAAGACCCGCTCGGAAATAACCCAAGAGGAATTATAAGAGTGGCTTAAAAGCTCCTTTAAGCCAAAAAATTACCCTTCATTTACACGAGATTCATATTTCTTTTTTGGGATTCCACTAATAGACAGATAGGATAAGAATCTGACTCCCGCACCGGAACTCTTGCTTCTTGGCCAAGAGAGGCTTCTCGCTGCAATCGATTCCTAACATCTGATCGGCGATTGTGAAAAAAGAATAGGAGTCCTTTAGCCTTCGGTCAATAGGAGTAATTCAGCCCTCTAGTAGGTCAGTCAGTCTTTAAATGTGTTCCATAGAATAGAAGAGAAAGAGTCAGTCTTTACTCCTTAGTCTGCCGCTATCTTTCATCCCTTAATTGCCTTATCTTTTCTTTTTCTGTTGTAAATGTAAACCGGCCGTTTGTTAGGATCTTCTCGCCGTAACCAGTAATAGGCTTATCTGCCGTTTCATTCGCATTATCGTGAGCGGGTCTGGTGAACTACCCTTTCACAGGTTCTAGCTACTATTGGATTTGAACCAAGAAAGTATTCCAACTCTGCCTTTTAGGGTAAGATACCCTGGCTTTCAGTTGCAGTACTGGTCATTGGCGACCTTGGGACGCATCTCAAGTGTACTGGGCACCCCCTCTTTGCTTATAGACTCAGCACAGAAAAAGCAAGGCTCTCCTTTGAGATCAGGATGTTCTACCGCTTTTCCCAGGGAAGGCATATACTACTGATAGTAGTCCGCTTTGTGAAAGTCCCATAAAAGCTCACTTCGCGGCAACGACATCCATCCAACGAGATATGCTTCGGGTAACATTCCCTGATCTGAAATTTCGTTAGTGAGCTGGTTCGGTCTATCCCTTCACTTAACCGAAAGCGGGAACTTTTATTATAAAATGGGTTGGTTTATTAGCGCACTCACGCCAAGTGCTACCGCCTCATCCTGGTGAGGCATCCCAAGCCCCTGTAACATTTGGCTTTTTGCGTCCTTCTGCCCTGGGATAGTTGGGCCGGGCCTGGTAACTGCCGCTTCGATCAAGCGTTAAACTACTACTTATGGCTTCGGTCGAGAAAGGTATGGGCCTATGGGTCGGGTTCGTAGTAGCAGACGGACAATTAAAGTACGTGGGGTCTGCTTGGTGAAGCGAAGTAGACGGGTATCCCCTAGATATCGAACGAACTAGCCACTCGTTATTGTAGCAAGGCGCCGTGGGTCTTGCGAGCTTCTGGGCGTATACGAATCTCCTCGATTCCTCTATATGTAAGGAAATAGCTACATCCAAAAGAAAAGGGGCAATGGTCGCCGGACCGCCCTGGACTCTCCCAACAGTCTTTAGCCTTTTTCAGGCTAAGGCTTGAATGGCGCTCTTAGAATGGCTTGTGCTTCAAGAAAACCTACATGGCTGGAAAAAGGGGCACAGACAGAGAACCACTCTGAGTCTTTATTCCCCGTTATTGAGAGTCCCATGCGCCCTAGTCTTCTTTCTTTGAAGACATTTTTGAATTCGCACCTTTGGGCTATGACGGTTCTTAGCTTCCCGGGACGGGACTAGCCGACTCAAGTAGGAACGAGGGGTATAACTATTACTACTATACGATAAATGCTTTCCGCCCAACCCCCGTACAAGGCGGCTTACCAAGGCTTACCGAATTTCTTCAACGGCCTATGTGCTACGATTAGGACTTGCGGCTTTACCGACACCGCCGCTTCTCCTTTCTCCCCAGCCCCGAAATGAGGCTATTTTCCTTCTCTACGACCACAGACTGAAGTTAGAAGATCCACCGGAGATAGTCCTTTCTTTGACCTACCTTGACTTTAGTGGGTCTACGAATCCGCGGAGGGACAAGTCTGCTAGTGACCAAGCATCGAGTCAAGATAGGAGCAACCCCCCATTCCAACCAACCTATAAAACAAGTTTTCACTAGGTTTTATCTGGAAGGCGGGAAGAGCTCTATTGGAGCATTTGGGCGGGAAGCCCTACAGTAATGGGATCCGTTACTTGACTTGTGAAGCCCTGTGCTCGAAGCAAAATCAGATTACTTGCACAAAGAAAGTGACCAAAGAGATATTCAAAACTTAGAAAAATGAAGCCCAATTTCCGGAACATTGCCTCGGTAGAATCAAACCCAACTAATACGAAAGCCCATCTCCCGAGACAAGAAAATCAAAGCAAAAGTGCCTCGCAGCTGTCGCCCCTCTCTCCTTTATGTTACCCATCCCGGGAGCACCTGACCTCATCTCTGTCGGTGAAATTCGATCACAGACTTTCGCTCCTCTCACATTCGTTCGAGTGGCTTCGCTCCTTATCGAAGGCTTTTCTTAGATATCTCTTTCCGGTTCCGCCGTACCCCCATACTTAACCCAACCTATTCCCTAAGCAAAGGAAGAAGTCAAGTTCCACCCTTCCGTAACCCTTGCTTTGACGCTTTCTTCTTATCCACGCGAGATTGTTACCCAGGTGAGAGCTCCGCGCCCGTCTTGGACTTAGTATATACCTAAGTCTTTCAAAGGAATTGCCCCGGCCTAATACATACACTTTTTTTTGAACCTCTTCCAATTCATTTCCTTGAAAGAGAAAGAAGAGGGGGTATTTTGGCAATAGAAATTCCGGCATGAATAATGGATTCTTTGGCCTTTTGTGATCGAAACAACCTAGGAAAAGTTGTCTGCCTACATAACCTACTTCTCATACCAAGAGAAGCCAGGTATCAGATCCCTGTAGTTCGAGCCCCTTTTGTTAACCCAGTTCCTGTACGTGTACGTGGAATGAATTCCAGTCAGTCAAAGTTCTTCTGGCCTTCCTTCCTTTTCGAAATCCCGGATGTCCGGTCAATTCAGACTAGATTCTCGGAACCTATGCTACCCTCTGAGTCCTTGGTTGGACAGGAATAGGAGGAATCAAAAAAGAGAGTTCCTTTAGTCATTATACTGGGGAAAGCGTACGAAAGCGGCCTGGTCGACTACCAGAAGTCACTTAAGCTTGGCTGAGATCCAATCTTTGTACCAAAGCAAAAAAAAAAAGAAAGGTAGGTAATCCCCTTCTAATTAGCCTCAAGGGTAGCTCTGACGCCCTCTTGCCATTCATCTTTCCTTTGGGATGAGAAAGCTCTCTCTAATATGAGGGTCTGAAAGAGGTTGACTTTCTTTCGAAGAGTTAGCAGGGTAAGGGCTTAGAATCGAAGACAATTCGCAAGAAAGAAGAAGGGGTTACAGAAAAAAAAATGCAAGAGTAGGGGGTTGGGTTTGAAAGAAGTAGTTGTAGATGTTATGAACTTAACTGTACTGCTGCATTCCTTAAATTTTTTACGAAAAGAAGAGAGGCATCTTCGGGTTAAACCCGATTCCCCACCTTCCAAAGAAGAAAAGAAGCCACATGCTATGGTCTTGTCTTTCTACGACACCCGAGCCCATCACACAACTGATAGCACAGAACTGATAGAGAATGCGGTTTTTCCTCATCAGTTATGGTTTGTATTCATCTTTCTTTTCTTAACCTGGTTTCTTGCCTTTAGGTGGAAATGATGGACTATATCCAACTATTGTATAGCATATATAGGTAAACACCTCTCATTCTTCATTGTCTGCCATAGCCTATTACTTATGAGAGTTCTCCTCCCTATAAAAAGATTCAAAGGCGGGTATTCTATCTAGTAGTCCTTTCGCTTCGCTCGAGTGACTACGTACCTATCGACTATCGAACCAGAATCCAAATTTCCTGGAACGATAAAGAGAGGTTAGCTCCCCCGATCTGTCGTTATTGGTCATTTTTTCTTTCAAAACTGCTTGGAACTTCATTAGAAGCCAATCGAATCCTGTTGAGTGGTCTAATCTGGTTTGGCACAAACAGAAAGTCCCTAAGCACACTTTCCGTTTATGGCTTCCTAGACAGTCCAGCCAGATGAAGGATCAAGGAAATCGGGATCAGCTGCCTTTACATTATTGTATGGGGTCTTTAATCTCATGTCATCATAAGTGGGCAGGCTTTGAACAAGCAGATAAGAATCAGTTCAGCTTTCAAGGGCTTTCGTCCATCTCTCGCCCATCTATCTCCGGATGCAAGCATTGATCTTGAATGGTGCAGTTATCATACCTCTTAGGAATCAAAACCAGACCTCGGTCGAGTCACTTTCTTTCACTCGCCTTACAAGGACCTACCGGACTATCGGCTTTCTATAGTCATCTTCCTCTCCCCTTTTCACTCGCTTCCTCCCTTCTTTTACTTTTTTTCGAGTAGCTCTTCTCGGTTGCTCAACCCTGCTCCTTGTCCATTCTGCTTTCGTTATTTCGGATTCCAGGGTGCCCCTAAGCTAAGGGAGGTAACTTCCAATTCACCTGGTATGACTGCTTTCATCCCATAACCCTGGGAGTCTCGCCGGTGTAAGTAAGAATTCCGATAACCCCAAAGTTCGAGTGAACCCTTTCGTGCCAATCTCGATATGTGTCTGTCATCTTCCAGGGGGAATGAAGTACTTCTACGCTCTCCTTCTGCTTTTCTAATGCCCATCTTTTTATTGTAGTAATAAACCCCTGCTTTCCTGGGGACTTCTCGCATGGACTATCCAATTAGGCCTGCTCTCTCAGGCAAATCGCTCTCTGAACGACTCCTGACTCGACTAAACAAGAGTAAGAAGGATAAGGAGAGTTCGCTTAACCTACTAAAGCGGGAGAGGTTTAAGATTGGAAGATGCTCGAGCGAGAGGTATTTGAAGAATTCTCAGCAAAGGCTAAAGAAGCAGAGCAAACGCGAGAAAGATTGTGCCTTTAATACTTAAATTACTAAATTACTTGACTTCCTTCGCTTCCTTTCGAGCTTAACTGCATAGGATTCTTCTATGCATTGCATTTTTTTCCTGAACTATAAGTCCCCTCTGAGCGTATCCAAGAAAGCCTTCTTTCAAAAGCGAGTTTATTCTATTGTGTGCCTTTAACTATTGAAAAAAGAAGAGGTATGACCTCTTGCTCAAGGACTGACTTTTACAGTACAGAGAGGGTAAAAACCAAACTTAGGCATTTACTACTAAATAAAAAGGATCCTAGTCTCTTTATCAGCGAAAAGCTAGATACGGGCTTACGACTGTTTAGGGAATTCAATGTAAATTAGGATTTGGCTACGCAACGACTTGTGACTTATATCAACTAACTCTAGACTCCTCTTAGAGAAACTATGTCATGAATTCCTATAGTAAGGGGCGGTAGCGTAATCCCCGAAAGGAAAGAAAATCTTTAATAAGGTAATCTAGTAAGAAAGGCAAGGCAAAAAGGGCAAGAAGGTCTTTCCCTAACCCTAACGAGGACAAAACTAGCTATCTTCTCTAAGGTGCATTTCTGTCCATATAAGAGTCTATTCTAGCAAACCAAGGGAGACCCAAGCAGCTTATTTGTCCTAACAGGGGATTCTTTCGTGAAAGCAGTTCTGATGCCTCTTCCTTCTTTCAAAGATCGGATTCAATAGCTGTGGATTCTGTGCATCCATTCAAAGATCGTACATTCAAGAATGAAGTATGTGAGTCTTTATTTAGAATAAAGATTAGAGCGAGCTCTATCAGTCCAATAGAAAGACAAGCCATAGAGGCTTCCTATTGAGTCAGATCTCGCTAATATGGGCATTTGGGGACCCCTTTCATACTATATGATATAGATATTATAGCATCTGATTGTAGGCATCTTTATTATAGTCTCCTGCTCGTACATTAACAAGGGAAGTTGTCCTTCAAAGAGCGAACAGTCAAGGAATCAGTCCCAACAGCGTCTACGTTAACAAAGGATACTGTAACAAGAAAAGTGCTTACTCCACCAGCTGCTCCTTCTTTCACAACCGAGTCTGGCTATCTTCCTGAGACTGGTATCCTTACTTAGGGTATTACCCCAGCAGCAGCGGCTACTCTCACTGCGGTTATGAAATCTCGACGCGCTACCACCGCTTTATTTAAGAAAAAACTAAACTAGAGCAGGAAGAGCGGGAACTGAGACTGCACCAGTGTCAAGTCATCGGAAGAATAAAGGCATTCCCGATACAGCTAAGAAGTACAGAAAAACCTCAGTGGCGTGCGCCACTAAATAATTCCAAACGGGCCCAATGAGAAGAGACCCACCCGCCCTCTCTCTCTAAATATAAATTCAAAAAAATGCATTTACAAGACTTAAAAAGTCGGAGAATGGGAGTACTTCGTTGAACCAAAAGAGTTGGGCGCGGAGATGTTAGCTCAATGCCGCCTTTCTTGGGGAAGGAAGATGGATGGTCGGATCCCTCTAGTTGCATTCATTTTTTGAGAGTAGCATGTCATGTATAGTATTCCAGGTTCAATTTATATTGACTCCTCCGGCACTAGAAGCAGAACTACCTGCCCGGGTTAAGTAAAAGAATCTCTAAACCAGATATATGTCACGTACGGCGCTTACAAGACAGCTACTGACAAAGCTACCTCGGCTAGCTACGCTCCCTAAACCCCTCAATGCTACGCTTCCTCCTTTGCGACTTCGATACGTGCCTATAGTAACTTCCACTAAGGCAGGAGCTAAGAGATCTATCTTAGATGAGAGTCAGCTAGTACGAGGATTAGCAATGCAATGAAGAGACTAGATAAGTAAGTCAGCAAGACCATTCCCTCCATCTACGAACTCCACTGGGAAGCTATTACTTCCTCTTACTAGAGGTTGCGGGGAATCGTTAAATCCTTCTTTTATTATGTCATGTCTTTTTCATTCTCCATTCGAAAGTAGAAAGTGAGGAATATCCTTTCTAAAAGAAGAAAGCACTACTGACTTTCGCTTTGACTTCCTCCCGAGCGAGAGCGGTCACAGGACTAGCGGAGGGAAAGCAAAAGAAGAAAGAGGGAGGACGGATCCCAAGGGTAACTTCAAAAGCAAACATGCTTACCATATGGCTGCTCATCAAGACTCTCAGCAAAGACTCCAATCGAGTGACTGGAAGTGGATTTGCCCAAACGAGTGAACGACTTCCTCTGGCTTTGTGCCCATGATCGTCTAGCCCTTCTCCACACTCGGCACATTAGTCAGGGATCCTGTTGGTGCCAAGGAATCAATGAAAGCACCGACCATGTCCTCATAACCTGCCCTAAAGCTACTAAATTCTTTTTGGCCCCCCCTCTGATCTGAACAAGCCTAACCATGGACTTCGTGAGTGGCTCAAGAATGGAATCCAATAAAATCTCACTTCTGCCCATGCTAATCTTCCTTGGGCATTCTATTTCCCCTTGCGTGCTGGACACTCTTGTCCGAAACAAAGAAGCCCTGGACCCAAACAAAAAAAAGGCTTTGTTGGCAATCCTTATTATATAAATAAATGAAAGTCTTCAATTTATACTTTTAATTTATTTATAATAAGCAAAGCAGGACTTATTCTTTCTTATCTAGTTACAGCTGATAGGGAAAGCAGCTCTTGTACTCTATAAAGCAAAACAAGTCTCATAAGACTAGCTAAAAGACTCTATTCCATATGCCAAAGCTTGGAGTGGGAGTTCGGTTCGATCCCTGGAAACATTCTTAACTTCACAAGAGTCCCCCTCGGATCAGAGAACTGGCTTGACACAGCCAAAGAAAAGAGGATAGTTCGATCCCAGATTGAACCGAAGCCTACTTCCGGATCTTTCTCTTTCTTTCGGGAAAGGGAACAGCACCCTACTATGAATAACAGCAGTTCCTAGCCTGGGCATCATATCATCACTTATATATACATACGCTATTTATTAATTAGTCATAACACCACAATCCAACAGACCTTCCCCACTAGACTGGAGTTGCGAGAAGAGAAGCCTACCTAGGACAGAAAAAGCACAAAGTCAAAGACAGAAGAAAGGGGCCGAGGAAGAACCTGAGATCATGGAGTAGGAATAACATTCTCATTCATCAAGAACTTTTCTTCCATACTGTCCTATGGGAAAGAAAGACTGTAGGACTGTAGCCATCTTCGGGTCGGCAACCACAGAAAGAAAGGAAAGGGATGAGATAGGACGAGCTAAGTCAGCAGCAGAGTTGAATTCAACCTTCTATCCTCGGGATAGGGCTATGAAAGAACTCGTTCCTCACTTCAAGCACGGAACTTCAAGTCCATGGTTGAAGGAGCTGCCCTAGGCATTTAAGGTCATCAGATCAGTCAACGGCGGAGAAGGAGTAGCGACGGTAGCCCTCCTATAGCACAGGTTCCGGCTTCGAGGGAGTTGAAAAAGCCTGTCTTTTATTCAAGCAGCTATAGCTCAGCCACTCAATTACTTGTGAAATCGAGCAGTGGAGAAGCTCGAGCTTTTATACTAGATTGAGAGGGATCGCCTGAGATCATGTCGTAGGGATCAGAGATCCTGACTGAGGTTAGTCAATCAGTGGCAGCTCAACCATAATCAGAGGAACGAGCCACTATCGATTAGACAAGAACTGGCCTTTCTTTTTGTTAAAGAAATAAGACAGCCGGCGCAAAAGCAACAATACAGGAATCATAGAAGCTCAAGCCCTCAACTCGACCTGAGAAAACAGCTGCGGTTAGGCAAGGAAGGGCTGTCATAGCATCGATGAGTTCGCGCCTTCTATTCGAGTAGAGATCCCCACCCAGGTCTGTCTGTGGGAGAAGAAGGGCTGAAGCAAGGAGTGGAGTTTTCTCCCCATCTCGCCCAACACCAGAAACTATAGATTCTCCAAGAACTTGGCTGGGCTTTCACTTCTAGCGTGGAAGAAAGGGCAACGAGTTCTACTGCTTACCCAACTTTGTTACATAGCGATAGCGGATAAAGTAAGTATAAGAGTTCCACCGCTTGCCTTAATTTAATATAATAAGCCCGAGGGGACAAGAGAAGAGCAATAAAAGGCCCAGCCTTGATTGTTGTAGCTTCAAGCCACTCAAGCAGAGAGAAAGCCCTTGTTCAAGCTTAGAGCAAAGACCAATGGAAAAGGTGAAGGATCTCCGCAGCTAAACCATCGTCAGGTTCTCATATAATGGGCTAGCGTCCGGTTTAATACAATGAAAAAGGGGAAGAAGCGGATCGGGATTTGGAAGATCAACCACGAGCTCTATTGATTCTCCAATCCACTGGGCAAAGACATACCCGGCATACTCAGACTAAGATGTTCAGCATATCCGAATTCTTATCTATAGTGAAGAATTTCTCGATTCCTGAATCTGAAACTCTCGTCATCGAATCTGTCAGTTAGGGATCGAGTCATTCTTGATCACTAGTTCTCTCTTGATCTCTGATTCTGAGGTCATGTCAAGGTTGTTTTTTCTGAGAGTCTTCGGTTGGCTGTCCGGGGACCGGCTTCGCGAGACCATTTCGATCCACACTGGAGAAGTCCTCTCTAGGGCTAGGCTCTATTGGGCGGAGGTGATCCTTTCTTTACTAGAGGAGCTGGAAAGGAAGAGGCTCCTATTTCGGTGCTTGCTTCCCCTGCACCTAGAGGATCTAACACTGATGGTGACTATAGATCTGGAAGTGACTTAGATGCTGGTTATAAAAGCTACTCAATCTGTTACTTGGGACTAAAAACCTGCTCCTGCCTTTCTTTGCTTCTAATGAGAGAAAGGAGGGGAGGGAAGGATGCGCGCCAGACAGAGGGAAAGCCCGTAGCTTCACGGGGCTGTTCTTTACTCAACATACGCAACTAAGTCTACTAAATAGACTCCTGCCTTTTCCTCTACAAGATTTTAGGTTCCGTTCCGTCAGGTGCTTTAATAGCTCGATCTGGAACCAACCTATGGTACTGTCTATGCCCATCATGCTATTAGGTTAACAACCGGCTATGGAGCTTGTTATGTTCCTGCCCCTGCTCTCTCTGCTGACTCTGCGGCGGGCGTCCCCTCCGAGGGTATGCTACTTAGTCAACAGGCTCTGGTCCCGGATCAACAAGGTCATCTACTGGAACTGCGCCTAGATATGCGTACAAAGGAATGCTGGCACTGGAAAGGAATTGGACTATATGATGGTGGGACATTCCCCTATCCACGCCGGTCCATCCACACTTCTACTGGGTGGGATATTAGGCTATATCGGAACAGGGAAAGATACTGGACGGAGTTGTGCTTTTCCCACCTTGGCCAGGAAGAGATGTGAGACGAGGTTCTTCAACCATTACTTTTCTTCAACTTTGAATTCCGTTCTGTCAGGGTCAAGATCAGGTGGTAGCTTATTTGCTGTTGCTGGTGCTACTGGAGGATCAGGGTCTCGCTTACGAAAATCAGAATATTTCGATCCCAAACATCAAAATATAGATCACTAGCATCCGGCTCTTCCTAACGATCACGAAAGACAGAACCCCGATCACTAGCACTAGGATCCCTACTTGAAGTTCATTCTGGATCTTACTCCCGATAACGAAGATCATAATCTCTATTACGAGCATCCGTAACTGCATAGCATCAGAATCTCACTATCGATCTGTAGTTGGCCAGCAGCATAGGCTAGGCACCATAGAACATGCCACAGTGCATGCCATAGCGATGATGACCACCATAGTAGTGGATAGGCATATTAGTGTTAGCCACCTTTTTCCAATGAATTTCCAAGTCTTCCTACTCGTTGACCAATTCCTGTTGCTTCAGCTCCCGTTCCTTCACGAGCATCTACACCCGCTCTGGTTCTTCCTGTTGTTTGCTTCCTGCTTGTATCATTCAACCTGTGTAAACCACTGTTTAAAGTAAAGAAAGGGGTACCACTTTCATAAGCCACTGTCAACCACTGTAATAAATAAGAGCTAAAGGACTATGAACCTTAAGATTGCACGAACAATGGATCGAGTAAATAGGAATCGGGGAGGAATCAAACCTCCCGGCCGGCTAGCCCGCGTTCCAACCGATCCGCCTCCATCCTCCACTCCGTCCTTCGTTCTCCGTTCTCCCGGAATACTATATGTCTTTTCACCGCTCCGTGGGTAGTCCTATGCATAGTCCACTAGAAGTGATTAAGGGTCTGCCCAGTTAGAGTTTTGTTATTTCATCAACTATTATTATATAAGCCAAAAGGAACTCTTTTTATCTTCCAGTTCCCGGGTGGCCCACTTTCTTACTTGTCGCAACCGTCTCTCAATTGCTAAATCATCAAGGAAGTTCTCAAGGATTAGAGCGATGTCCTTTTTTTTTTCTTTTTTTTGAAAGGCGTTTTCTTTCCCCCGACCGATGACTCGCTTGTTCAGTACAGCTAACTATTATATATAGGAGGATGCCGTACCCTCGGGACTACCAGTAGTTTCGGTTGTTGAATCTCGTGCAAGTTAGGTTGTGCTTGTATTGGCTGCAAGCGGAACGTAGGCGCTTTAGGTAGGTGTGTGTTGACCATGCACTCTCGCGTCATGTAATGTCGTATGATAGAGGTGGTGTGGTGATTGACCTCAATGCTAATGGTTATCCCCAAGGTTCAACGAATGAATGAAGCTATGATCGTACCCGGATAGAAATGACGGTCTTCCTCTGATGTCTCCAAGCCGGCCATAATAGAATAGATAGGCAAAGCAGCCAATAGCAGTCTGTTTTAGCCTATCGATAGATAGTAGGTTGCTTCCAAGCTCAAACCATTTGAAACGGAATTGCTACAGTATTCTTGTTATTGATAGAGTGGTATTCTCCGCCCCTGTCAAATAAAGTAGAGGGAGAGAAGGAAAAAGAGCAAAGGATTTACAAGTCTAATGGGAGAGGAATGGCTGACACGTTGACTGCCTTCGAGAAAAATAGAACCCAAGCGGTCTAAGCCCCGGGACGGACCCCAACCGAAAGAAAGGCGCTAGACGGACTAACGGCAAGCGAGATAAAGAAAGCAGCTGGCCCTATGTGTAAAACCTTGCCGCGGGAGAGTCTTTCTCCAATGAGAATAAAGCAAGTTTTTGGGCAAGACAAGAAAGGAACTCGCCCTTTGACACCACACCAAGGGATAAGAGCTGATTGCTGGCGATGACTTGGTGAAAGGAATCTATGAGAGAAGGTTCTCAAACCGGGTTCCGACCGAATAGAGCGCGGAGCCAACGAGTCTTTAAGTAAGTGGGCGTTAAGCGTAACGAGTCTAAGGGCGGGATCAAGCTTGAAAGGAATGGACGGGCGTAGGCTTAATAGTGAACGCAGACCCCCCTGCTTATAGATATGAGATCAATGACTTAAAAGACAGATGCCGAGAGAAACTGTTAGACTTCTTTATTGCGTTGCGAAGAGAGATCGAAGACGAAGATTTTCTGACGCAGTGCGGGCACTGGATGGAATAGACAGAGAATATAACAACCCACCGGAAGGGCATACCTAAGGAGCACCAATCTCCCCCGGCAAACATCTATCTGCACGAAGCCGACCGGTAGAAAGAAAAATGAAATATGAAAAAAAAAAAGATGCTTTGGGAGTGTGAGATACGCAAACGGGGAGTACGCAGCCGAACAACAGCAGGGGCTTCCAGCAGTGATAGCTGAACTAACCAGATGGGCCGCCCAAAACATGGAGCTGACATTTAAATAAATCGGAAATCAACGTAGGATCCCGGCTATCCGAAAAACGCAAACTGAAGCGGAGGATCACAAAAAAATGCAACACAAAAGGGGCGAACCAAGCGCTTGCGCGAAGGAAGAAGCGAATCAACCAGAATGGAGACAGGGAGGAGGGGGAGGCGAAAGAGAGATTTTAGAGCCTGCAAAAAAAAAAGCAACAACGGCGGACCGTTGCGCGCTAGCTTGTAATTTAGGGGGTAGGGGTGCCCCTTTCTAAAACTTATATTTAATATAAGGAAGAAGAAGGCCCTTTTTTGGAGTTTTCCCCAACCTATACCTAAGGGCTTCCGTTTTTCAGCAGCATCGCACTGCCGCATAAACAAAGGATCCGCTGGGCTGGATGAGCTTCTCTGGAAAGGAATAAGGAATAGTGAAAAGCCATGTCACTTGGAACGGAACTGGTTGCTTATTGACTTTTTTTTAGTAAGACCACTTTGCTTTGGTAAGCAAAATTAAATTCTCTTATTATTAGGCATGGTAGCTTACAAGACAAAAGCTAGCTTCTAGATGTTCTTTGCCTGAACATATGGGGGAAGCCACCTTCTGGCCTCTGTACCAGTAGTGGAGTGGCTTGCGACTTTCAATCAGAAAAGGAAAATGGAGCAAGGCAAGGGAGAAAGATGTTGTCCCCTCTTCTCTGGTAACCCGCCGCCGGTCATATAGAGTGCTCCGCCCGCCACCGCATATGTAGAAAAAGAGGGAGCGGGGAAGGAAGAACAACCGTTTGACTTTGGCACATGAGGTGGCGGGTTTGGCTGGGTAACATAATGGAAATGTATCGGACTGCAAATCCTGGAATGACGGTTCGACCCCGTCCTTGGCCTCGGGGAGTGGCGAGCAGCATTAATCAAATGGCATAAAGAAAGGGGGGGGGTTTCCTTTGTTAGAAATCCACAGACAACATTCTGGAACTTCCAAACCAAAGAAATGCAACATGAGAAGTTTTACGTTACGCTTCAATAGAATGAATTCGGTAAGGGTAGAATACGCCCCATGGTCGATCGAAGGTCCTGTGCCACTTGAACTCAAATCTATCTTACCTTCCATCCATCTTTGTCCAGCCAGCCTGCTCATAAATGTTAGACCAACCAATCTCAGGGCTGACACAACCGAATTGGTTGAGGAAAAGGAAACCCCAGCGACCAAGCACTCCCGCCTCCAAAAGCGGAGACCGAACAACCGCCAGGTTGTCGAAGACACGTCTGAAGAGGAGGCGGGCGCCCTCTAAGTTGACCACCCTACCCACTAATGGACTATGAGGGGGGCAGGCGAACGGGAACCGACCGATAACCCGAACCGCTTGACTGACTGACCCCTTCATACATACTCGATTCATTAGGGTCGGGGATGGATGAAACCAATAATCAAATAAGTGAAAAAAATCGCGCAAGCGAAGCCGGGAAACGGACCGCTGCGCAACGACTAGGACTCGTGTCGGAGGAGTTTTGAGCGTGAGCTACCACTCAT